TATAACCTAGTTTTGCAGGATCTAATGGTTCGAAACTCTTTTTCTTCTCATTCGAGATATTATGTGAATGAACCTACTACTGAATCTAATGAGTTCAAATTAAAGTAAAAAAAAGGAAAGTAATAAAGTAAAAGGCATTATACTATAAGGTCATTCTTGGTTCGAAAATACACGAGATATTCGATACAATAATAGAATGAAGTTACCCAACACAGTTTTTTATTATTTTTTTTCTTATTTATAATTATAAAAAAACTAATATTACTATTAATATTACTATAATATTAGTATAGTTAATATAATATTAGTTTTTAAGAGTTGCACAATGAATCTAATCCGTTGATTCGGAATCGCGGGATGATTAGATATCACAGATGATGAGTTGATTTATTACCTATGTCACTCTATTTTTGTTATTACTGTCTATTATGATAATAATTGCTGAATCAAAAACTTTCAATTAAACTTATTCTTTCAATTGGTATTTTTGCTTATCCTTGTTTGTATCTTTCAAAACCAAAATTGAAATTTAGGGAAGTGCTTTATAAACATATGTATAAAAAAGAACATATTTCATTTAGACTCTTTATGCCTACCATAACTAGTTATTTCGGTTTTCTACTAGCGGTTTTAACTATAACTTCGGTTCTATTTATCAGTTTAAACAAGATACGACTTATTTGAAATTAATTGAATGAACAATTCATAAAAAAATCATAAAAAAAAGAAATCTTTCTAGAAAGATTTCTGTGGTATTCCATATATTCTATAGTTTCTTACCGTGTCAATTTCCAATTCTTAGTCATTGAGATTCATGTGCAATACGAATTAATATTTAAGAATAGATATTACCTCTCCCTTTCCCCTTTCAAACAAATGAAATGATTGAAGTTTTGCTATTTGGAATTGTCTTAGGTCTAATTCCTATTACTTTGGCTGGATTATTTGTAACTGCATATTTACAATACAGACGTGGCGATCAGTTGGACCTTTGATTAATTAATATCTCTTTTTTTGATTGACCTCCTACTTGTTTTAATTTTAATCCATAGGGGGGGGGAATTTAGATTGCTGTTCAATTATTTCATTGTAATTTTAATTTTGACCTAAGAATAACAAGAATGGAATCACGCTCTGTAGGATTTGAACCTACGACATCGGGTTTTGGAGACCCACGTTCTACCGAACTGAACTAAGAGCGCTTTATAAATATTTTGTAACCCTAATATATTTTTGCATGCATCTACTATTATATAGAGTAATATATAGAATATTGTAAAATATATGAATATTGTAAAATTAAAGATTGATTATACCCAATTAAAATCGATTTCAATTAATCCCTCGTTACGGCTCATAATATAAGTAATAGGTAGGGATGACAGGATTTGAACCCGTGACATTTTGTACCCAAAACAAACGCGCTACCAAGCTGCGCTACATCCCTTTCCATTGGTCGACAGTGTCATTGTAGAGAATACCTGTATTGTTTTCCACATCTTTATTTTATCCATTCATATACAAAAATTATCTTGTCATTTCTTCTTTTTTATCTCATCTCATATCATATAACATATATTTTATTATAATAAAAGACTTATATACATACGTAACGTATAATTAAACCCGCTAAAAAAAAATGAATATAATTTTTTCGGGAATGCTGGGACATAAAAGGGCGTATTTTTTTTTAATAAAAGGAATAGCTACTGAATCATTGTACATTTCAATTTGAATTAGATCATTGTACATTTGAATTTGAATTAGGGATTCCGCATACAAATACAAGTGATCATTAACTACATATACGTCTGATCATATATGTATTACAAATTACAATAAATACAATAAAAATAAAGAAGGAGGATTTTAAATGCGAGATCTAAAAACATATCTGTCCGTGGCACCGGTAGTAAGTACTCTATGGTTCGGGTCTTTAGCAGGTCTATTGATAGAGATCAATCGTTTATTCCCGGATGCGTTGATATTCTCCTTTTTTTAATTCTAGTTATTGACATGGGAAGGGGTAAAGAAAATTAGAGATAGAATCAAATATCTGTAACTAATCCCTCCCCTTCCCTTCTTTTAATTTTAGAATTTTTAAAATTAGAATAAGTTCGAAAAGAGAAAGAATAAAAGTGGATTCAACCTCAGTAAAACTCGGAACTCGGGCCGGGACTCTAATTTTAATTCTCTTATTAATTAGAATTAATAAGAGAATGAGAACGTAAATGGAAATTGATGGCTAGGTCAACAATATCATACAAAATACTTAAATGAAAAATTAAATACTATTTAAATACTATACTGGGATTATAAATGTAGTTAGAAATCATTGTATTACTTATTCTTACTATTTTATTACTATCTTGATTTCAACGAAATCTTTCAGAATTTGATTTCGAGTTAGCAACTTCTATTTCTTTTTTCGTTCCTTTCTTCTGTTTGGATCGGAAAAAATAGAACAGTTGGGTGGATCAAAAATCCAAAGGAGGTTCATGGCCAAGGGTAAAGACGTTCGAGCAACCGTTATTTTGGAATGTACCAATTGTACTCGAAATAGTGCTAATCGAAATGGTGCTAATAAGGAATCAATGAGTATTGGTATTTCCAGATATATTACTCAAAAGAATCGACATAATACGCCTAGTCGATTGGAATTGAGAAAATTCTGTCCCTTTTGTTACAAACATACAATTCATGGGGAGATAAAGAAATAAATCGAACCGATCCGATCGCTTGTATGTCACCCTTCCAAGGAAGATTAAAAATGACATATATTATATATATTATATATTTAAAGATAAACAAAACAAAATCCCTCATTGAAATAGGATTTTCGGGATAAGGAATAAACAAATCATGGATAAATCCAAGCGACTCTATTTTAAATCCAAGCGATCTTTTCGTAGGCGTTTGCCCCCGATTGGCTCGGGGGATCGAATTGATTATAGAAACATGAGTTTAATTAGTCGATTTATTAGTGAACAAGGAAAGATATTATCTAGACGGGTGAATAGATTAAACTTAAAACAACAACGATTAATTACTATTGCTATAAAGCAAGCTCGTATTTTATCTTTGTTACCTTTTCTTAATAATGAGAAACAATTTGAAAGAGGTGAGTCGACCACTAGAACTACTGGTCTTAGAATCAAAAAGAAATAGGCTTACTCTTCATTTGAAGCAAAATTCCAATACGAATTCAAAGGCGGATTGATATTTTGTTCGAAAAATTTGCGAATCCAGATTTTATTGTCGTATCATAAGAAAAAAAAAGAATCAATCTTTTTTTATTGAACGTGTTGTTTGTTCATTTTGACGACTTTATTATTATATTTTATATATTTTATCATACTAATTTCTATTCTACCTTCCCGGAGTTAATTCTCCAGTGAACTCCATTTTTAATTTAAAACATTCCGATGAATTCCTTCCAATATACTTATTTTATAATCTCATTGGAAATCATATAAAGACAATTTCTATTTAATATAGCTATTTGCGCAAGTATTTTACGATTAAGAAGCAACTGCCTCTTGTATAGATTGTGTATTAATCTATTATAATTATAGTATACGCTTTTACCGCGAATTACTGCATTTATCCGAGTGATCCACAAACGACGAAAATCTCTCTTTTGCCTACCTCTATCCCGATAAGCCGAAAACAAAGCTCTTATTTTCTGTTGAGTAATAGTTCTAGTAAGTCTTGAATGAGCCCCTCGAAAGCTTGATGCAAATAAACGAATTTTTGTTCTACGTCTCCGAGCTATATATCCTCGTTTAATTCTGGTCATTGAATAAATGAAACTTCGATGAATAACTAATTGATTTCCTTTCTTTCAGTTATTCCTTTCCCTTTCCTAGTTTATTACTAACAAAACGGATTCTTCCAATGTATAAAATAAAAACTCCAATGGCTTTTGCTACTATAACCTTCCCGACCACGATTTTTTCTTTTTTTCTAGGCATTTCACCGCGAAATAAGAAATTGTATTGATAGCGATACTAGATATTAAAAAAGCATATTAAATAAAAACAAAAAAAGTAGTAAATCTAAATGGATAAAAAAATCGTGGGTTCCATCGTTTCTATGGTTACTTTTTAAACGGCGAGGTCCCCTCTATACACCGGAGCCCTTATCTTTCATTTAATCAAGGCTATTGTTAACTTGTACAGTTCACACTCTTTGGCTCTACCCATGAATTATCCAGTAATCAGTCTTTCACAACGAGATCCACCTATACAGTAACGATATTTAATTATGAAGATTAGCTGTGTAGCTGACCCTGTTAGTCCGTTGTTGCAAGAGTAAGGGCATAATCTTTCTGCCTTTTAATTTAAATAGTATTTACCCTGCTTAATGGATAACCATTTGCTCCCAATGGGAAATTCTTTCTCATCTTAAATTGAAAATTGAGACGATTGGATTTACACCAATAAAAACCATAAAATTTGATACACAATAAATAGAAGGATATGATAGATCCTTTTTAGATAGTGAATGGAGTTCTTCCATTTTATCCTATTTATTGGTACTGACCACTGATACTGGAAAAATTGGTTCTTTTCTTTTGTCCCAGTCCATGCTCTGAACGAGTCACACATACACCCTAGTACATGTTCCTCGTCGCTGAGGGCATCCCCCAAGGGCGGGGGATTTCGTGACATTTCTGATTGGCTGTCTTGTCTTTCTAATAAGTTGTTTAATAGTTGGCATGTTGACTCGTATACATAATGAGTTGGTTTAGATCGATCCTAACCGGATGATTAGGCATTACTTCTATATTAATAATTCTATATTAATAGATATATTAAATATAATATAAGAAGATAAAATTTAATATTGCGTATTTGCGCGAAATCCCTTCTATTTTTTATTCTACCGCTACAACATCAACAATTCCATGAGCTTGGGCTTCTGTTGCTGACATAAAAACATCTCTTTCCATGTCTTCGGATACAACCCATAAGGGTTTGCCCGTTCTTTGTACATAAACCCTTGTGATGGTTTCGCGTAACTTCAGCAGTTCTTCCGCTTCCAGGATAAATTCTCCCGTTTGTGCCTCATAAAAAGAACTAGCAGGTTGATGGATCATTACCCTGATTATATAACATAATAAATGGTTCTTCTATCTCGAAGATAAATCAAAGAGAAGAAATAAAATAAAGAATAATAATACGAAAAACAAGATAGAATTGAACAACCGTACAGGCATCTTTTTCGCATTGCATACGGCTCTACAATGGAATTCGCTTTTACCTCCCATCGAAGAAACAGAAAATATAGGGTCTATCAGACCAGACCCTGATCGGTAAATAATCCAATAACCATCCTTCCTTTTATTTTGGAGTAGTTAAAAAATACTATGATGGCTCCGTTGCTTTCTATTTATATATTTATTTAGTCTTTTATTCAGCAATCCCAAAGTTTCTTTTTTTTGTATTCTTTCATAACATAATTAGCCTTCCGGCGTGAAAACAAAAAAGTTTGTGACGCTGCAATAGATTTCCGATAGATCAGATAAAATCGGAAATGCCCCTTATCTCATACTACTCCTTCGATATATAATCTAATAGTTTTTGAAAAAAAAATTAAAAAAAAAATTTTTCATATCGAATTCAAAATGCCATGCTATTATTACTTAATAGTCATATTTCATATGGCGAAGGCATAGTCTTCTTTTTTCTCTCAAATACAAAACTCATTGGCGCCGAGCATGAGGGAATGCTAGACGTTTGGTAATTTCTCCTCCGACTAGAATAAAAGATCCCATTGAAGCGGCTAATCCCATGCATATTGTCTGTACATCTGGTCGTACAAATTGCATAGTATCATAAATAGCTACTCCGGGTATTACCCACCCTCCGGGAGAGTTTATAAACAAATACAGATCTTTGATATCATCCTCTATACTAAGATATACCATAAGACCAATAAGTTGATTCGAGATCTCACTATCAACCTCTTGGCCTAAAAAAAGTAATCTTTCTCGATAAAGTCGGTTGATTAGGATAAAATTGTATCCTTAGGAACCGTACGCGCACCTTTTGATGCATACGGTTTACCAAAAATCGCGAAAAAAAAAGAATCAATGTGTAGATTACAGCCCTCATTCTTTTTTCATAGTGGGCTCCTTCTAACTTCTAACAACTTCTAACAAAGGGCTTTTCTTGTATTTTTCAAGAAAGATTAGTTTTGGTCTGTTTACTTTACCTATAAATAAAAAAAAATATATAAAAGTAATCTACTAAACTTATCAAACGAACTTCTCATTGATTTATTGTTTCATCGAGATCGAATCCAAATCACGATGTCATTTTCTTGTTCCGGAATGGGCTTCTTCAATTTTTTTAGGTTTATGCTCTACTCCGAGTAAAGATCGGCCCGATTTTTATTTGCACATATAGGGCAAATGCCCCAATACCACGTGTTTTTGCTATGGCTTTTTTTTTTAATTTCTTTCATGTCTTCTGCCAAATATTCAATGTATTCGTTATATTATATTACTCGATTGATTAAACAGTTTGAGATCGCTCCTGTTTATAAATAGAATATGATAAACATAGTAATCATAGATATATTACTAATTGGGTTTTTTCTAAACGGAGCCTGGATACTTCATTTTATTGGTCCAATTGAGCCAACTATAAATTATTCTAAACCATAAATTATTCTAATTGATAATATTAATTTGGATACCCCCTCCAAAAAACAAAATAAATAGAATTGCACTTCACGCTCCAAATTTTTGATATGATAATTCAATCAATCTTTCTTGGGCGAAAGAGAGGATATCTCGATCGGGGGAGAGAATGGGGGAATCCCATGTGACCCAATATATCTGACAAGTCGCACTATACGTCAACCCAAGATGCATCTTCCTCTCCAGGACTTCGAAAAGGTACTTTTGGAACACCAATAGGCATTAAAAGAAAGAAAAAAAGAATTAAGTACTATATCTTACTTTGATGTGGAAGCGTATAAATGGGTTTATTGTCTTAATAAGATTAGCCTTTATCATAGTTTATCCAAAAATGTAATAAGTTCATAACATAAAAAAAAAAAAAAAGAAGACAGAATGAATATGACTATGACGAAAGAAGAAAATTTTTAAGAATGGGTCTTTTGAATGATATGAACAAATATGTATGCTTTCACTCATAGAAAATGAAAGCGGGATCCCGCCCCCCCCTACCATTGCGTATTGGTACTTATCGGGTATAGAATAGATCTGCTTCTTTTTGTTCCTACAAACAGAACTCTTCCATTATTACTAAAATAATAGAACAAATCTTAATCCTTTCCTCGAGATAATCTACTGAAAAGGGGAGGTCCATAACATAGTTTTTTTCCAATGCAATAAAGTTACATAGTGTCTATTTTTCGTTGATAAAGGGGTATTTCCATGGGTTTGCCTTGGTATCGTGTTCATACTGTCGTATTGAATGATCCGGGTCGTTTGCTTTCTGTCCATATAATGCATACAGCTCTAGTTGCTGGTTGGGCCGGTTCGATGGCTCTATATGAATTAGCGGTTTTTGATCCCTCTGACCCTGTTCTTGATCCAATGTGGAGACAAGGTATGTTTGTTATACCTTTCATGACTCGTTTAGGAATAACCAATTCATGGGGCGGTTGGAGTATCACAGGAGGGACTATAACGAATCCGGGTATTTGGAGTTACGAAGGTGTGGCCGGTGCACATATTGTGTTTTCTGGCTTGTGCTTTTTGGCAGCTATTTGGCATTGGGTGTATTGGGATCTAGAAATTTTTTGTGATGAACGCACGGGAAAACCTTCTTTGGATTTACCTAAGATTTTTGGAATTCATTTATTTCTTTCAGGACTGGCTTGTTTTGGGTTTGGCGCATTTCATGTAACGGGGTTGTATGGTCCTGGAATATGGGTGTCCGATCCTTATGGACTAACCGGAAGGGTACAATCTGTAAATCCAGCGTGGGGTGTGGAAGGTTTTGATCCTTTTGTTCCGGGAGGAATAGCCTCTCATCATATTGCAGCAGGGACATTGGGCATATTAGCAGGTCTATTCCATCTTAGTGTCCGTCCGCCCCAACGTCTATACAAAGGATTACGTATGGGAAATATTGAAACCGTCCTTTCCAGTAGTATCGCTGCTGTTTTTTTTGCCGCTTTTGTTGTTGCTGGAACTATGTGGTATGGTTCAGCAACTACCCCGATTGAATTATTTGGTCCCACTCGTTATCAATGGGATCAGGGATACTTCCAGCAAGAAATATATCGACGAGTTGGTGCTGGGCTAGCCGAAAATCAAAGTTTATCAGAAGCTTGGTCTAAAATTCCTGAAAAATTATCTTTTTATGATTACATCGGCAATAATCCGGCAAAGGGGGGATTATTCAGAGCGGGCTCAATGGACAACGGGGATGGAATAGCTGTTGGGTGGTTAGGACACCCTATCTTTAGAGATAAAGAAGGGCGTGAACTTTTTGTACGTCGTATGCCTACTTTTTTTGAAACATTTCCGGTTGTTTTGGTAGACGGGGATGGAATTGTTAGAGCCGATGTTCCTTTTCGAAGGGCAGAATCGAAGTATAGTGTCGAACAAGTAGGTGTAACTGTGGAGTTCTATGGCGGCGAACTAAATGGAGTCAGTTATAGTGATCCTGCTACTGTGAAAAAATATGCTAGACGTGCTCAATTGGGAGAAATTTTTGAATTAGATCGCGCTACTTTGAAATCCGATGGTGTTTTTCGTAGCAGTCCAAGGGGTTGGTTTACTTTTGGACATGCTTCGTTTGCTCTACTCTTCTTCTTCGGACACATTTGGCATGGTGCTAGAACCTTGTTCAGAGATGTTTTTGCCGGTATTGACCCAGATTTGGATGCTCAAGTAGAATTTGGAGCATTCCAAAAACTTGGGGATCCAACTACAAAAAGACAAGCAGTCTGATACAAGATTGATTTCTTACTTTTCACCTTTCTTTTTGTGATTTAACAGAGTTTAACATAAATAGGGTACCGGATAAATCTTGATTTGAATTGCTGCCTTTTCTTTGACTCTTGCTCTTTAGTTATCTGGGAGACGATCCAAAATAAACAGGTATGGAAGCTATAATTGTAAACCACAATCGAATCTATGGAAGCATTGGTTTATACATTCCTCTTAGTCTCAACTTTAGGAATAATCTTTTTCGCTATCTTTTTTCGGGAACCGCCTAAAGTTCCAACTAAAAAGATGAAATGATTTTTTATTATCTCAATTGAAGTAATGAGCCTCCCAATATTGGGAGGCTCATTACTTCAATTCAACTAGTCTCCGTGTTCCTCGAATGGATCTCGTAGTTGTTGAGAGGGTTGCCCAAAAGCAGTATATAAGGCGTACCCCGTAAAACTTACAAGTAAACCAGATATAGAGATGGCAACTAAGGTTGCTGTTTCCATTATTATATAATTTTAATATAATTTAAAGACCACAACGGATCTATGATAAGATCATTTATTTACAATATAATGGTATACAAAGTCAACGGCTCTCAATGAATACAAAATAGGATTTATGGCTACACAAACCGTTGAGGATAGTTCTAGATCTGGTCCAAGACGAACTATTATAGGGGATTTATTGAAACCCTTGAATTCGGAATATGGTAAAGTAGCTCCCGGTTGGGGAACTACTCCTTTGATGGGTATCGCAATGGCTCTATTTGCGATATTCCTATCTATTATTTTGGAGATTTATAATTCTTCCATTTTACTGGACGGAATTTCAATGAATTAGATTCACAAGAACTACTAAATAGCTTTTCAATACAAAACAAAGTGAAGCATTTAGGTCGTTTTTAGCCCATTCTATTTTTTGGTAGTTCGACCGTGGAATTTCTTTGTTTCTGTATTTCCGGAATATGAGTGTGTGACTTGTTATAATTGATCCTATGGATACTACAGAAATCGGTTCTGGCATCTTGATACAGATGGTTTTACCTCGTCGGATATTCATTCTAGTATCCGGAAC